TTAGTAAATGATGCGGAAAAGGGTAGTGATATTGATCCACAAGAAGCTCAGCAAACTCTTGAAATAGCAGAAGCTAATTTAAGAAAAGCTGAAGGAAAGAGACAAAAGATTGAGGCAAATCTAGCTCTCCGGAGGGCTAGGACAAGAGTAGAGGCTGTCAATGCGATTTCATAACTAGTTGGTGTGTTCAAATAATCACAAGAAGTTCTGTTTCTAAACCCTATTTTGATTGGATTCACTCGACAGGATCCAATCAAGCAGAATCAACTCAAGTAGAATCCAAATTTGATACAACGCAATTCAAAAACGAAATAGAAATAAATAAAAATACAAAATCTTTCAAAATAAAAGAGGGTGCGACAAAAAACTTATTAGATACCGGAGTCGACGGTATCTAATAAGTTCTACCTACTATTGGATTTGAACCAATGACTCCCGCCGTATGAAAGCAATACTCTAACCACTGAGTTAAGTAGGTCGTTTGTCATACCAAAGAGAACCGAATGAAACCCATCCCATCGATGGATTATAAATATCATATTCCCTATAAGCAATAAGAATCTAAGCAATACCACTTAAAAATCTAGAGTGTTGTATCATACAATATTCATCTTGACAACAAATTATATACATGATAAAATATGCATCACAAGCACTAAGGGCTATAGCTCAGTTGGTAGAGCACCTCGTTTACACGCGCGTCAATGTTTTTCAGGGGTGTCCATCATACAATCCAAAAAGTGGATCTTATTGAGAAATCGACGTCTTACTCCATAACTTACTTTAAGAGAACAATAGCCTGACAAATGGTTCGGTCCGATTTGAGTGCCCATTTAGGTACCAAACAGACCCCATCATTGATTTGAGATATTGATAAGGTGAATACCAGTACATTCAATGCTAGGCATAATGAGTATAAGGCTCTCAAAAAATATCTTTTCGTCCTATGAACTTGAAGGTGTATGAAGTTTCATATTGGATTTTTTAAGCCGAACGATAGAGACTTCATTTAACTTAAAACGATCTAGGCCAGAGGCAGACCTATGTCAAGATAACCCCGCCCTTGAAACACTTTGGTAGTGCTCCTGGATCAGAATCCCAAATAATGAATCAGAGCACATGGAGCCATCTCTTTATCGTAATCTTATTTTTCTCTCAAGAAAAAATATGGCGGATTGGCTGATATTTCTATCAGTTAATGAAAGAGCCCAGTGCAAAAAAAAATGCATGTTGGGTCTTTGAAACAGTTCAGATCATTTTGATAATAATAAGTTTGAGCTGTTTTACCGAGAAGGTCTACGGTTCGAGTCCGTATAGCCCTAGAGCCCTATAAAATTCAAATGAATAAAATGCAAATTTGTTGCTTGTAATTGACCGATCGGTTCATCGAAACCAAATATGTCCTAGAAACTCACTCGCAGGAATCTTTTAGTTTAAAGCAGAACAAAAAACTGAAAGAAAACCTTATTTCAAGGGATCAAATTGATCTTTTCCCAATCCTGGATAAACAAACCAACCCCTCGTCATTAACTTCGGGGGAAAATTCGATATGAATTTCCCTGTTCACAATCAAAGGGTTGAGCCCTTTTATTTGGTATACCTAAACTAGACCTAGCGAAGCACACCAACACAAAAGTAAGATATTCGTAATTCTGATATGGAAATACCCATTCATTCTCTTACATTTGAATACTTGTTCGATTCTAAATCACTAAGAAAAAAAAACGACAAAAAGACCTCCCTATTCTATTCCTAAAAAATCAAAACCTATAATTTATAATTATAATATTAATATAAAAAAATCTATAAATCTAAATCGAATTTTTTTTATCAAAATTTGATTTAGATTTTGAAGTCGCTTTCTTTAGCAAGAATCCTAGGCGAAAACAAGAAAATTTGTCTAAGCGTCACATATAGAGTTATACTAACTAAAGCAATTAAAGAAAATTGAAATAAAAAAATGAAGTAGACTGGAAATAGACTGGAAATAGGATCCCGGTCTAGTCAGTCGATAAATCTTGAAATGAGATATGCCCCGCAATAATCAAAGGAAACTGAACGGTTTGATCAAAATGAATTCTCGTTTTGACTAACCAGTTATGGATGACTTTACAACTTCAATTCGAATCAACCAACCCGGTATATTTTCCACGTTCATAGGAGTGCGCTATGTTTTTGCTTTACGAATATGATATTTTTTGGGCATTTCTAATAATATCAAGTCTTATTCCTATTTTGGCATTTTTCATTTCCGGGATTTTAGCCCCGATTAGGAAAGGGCCGGAGAAACTTTCTAGTTATGAATCGGGTATAGAACCAATGGGCGACGCTTGGTTACAATTTAGAATCCGTTATTATATGTTTGCTCTAGTTTTTGTTGTTTTTGATGTTGAAACGGTTTTTCTTTATCCATGGGCAATGAGTTTCGATGTATTGGGCGTATCTGTATTTATAGAAGCTTTAATTTTCGTGCTTATCTTAATTGTTGGTTTAGTTTATG